TTTCTTATCACAATATAAAAGACTGAAAATAAATCAATTTGATTTGTAACCCCCACTATATAGAGATTATATCTCGCATGCATATGTATCAAAAAGAAAGGGTTATGTATGTCCAATTTTCATTGATCTCAATTGATCCTTCATTACTACACATAGGAGAAGTAATAAATAGGGATGACAGGATTTGAACCCGTGACATTTTGTACCCAAAACAAACGCGCTACCAAGCTGCGCTACATCCCTTTCAATTAGCCTACAGTGTCATTGTAGAGAATCCCCGTCTTGTTTTCCACATCATAATTTCCTCTATTGATATACTATACAATTTATCTTGCCATTTCTTCTTTGTTCATCTCATATACATCTAACACATATAAACATATAATAAAAAAAAATAATTCAATTATCTTATATATAAATTCTATATGTATATAGTATAGAAATAAATAAAAATGAGAAATTGACCTTTACTAAATTAATTTATTTCAATTTCTTTCTATATATCTAGAATATAATTCTATTATTAATTAGAATTAATAAAAATCTATAATAGAATTCTAATTTTTAAAATATTTATTTAAATATAGAAATCTATATTTTCTATTAAATAATTTAATTAATAGAATAAGAATATTCAATTTCAAAAGTAATTATTACTAGAAACTAGAAATAATTGAATTTCATTTTAGAAACCCAACATATACATAAATTTATATTGGTAATATTCATAAAAAAATAAGCGGACTCTTTTTCTGTTGTAAAGAAAGGAAAGAAAATAGAATATAGCGGGTCGCTCTATCCATTTTAGTTAGGGATTCCGCGTACAAATACAAATGATCCTTAACTACATATGTATCTGATCATATATGTATTACAATAAAAAAGGAGGATTTTCAATGCGAGATATAAAAACATATCTTTCTGTGGCACCCGTGTTAAGCACTCTATGGTTCGGGTCTTTAGCAGGTCTATTGATAGAGATCAATCGTTTATTCCCAGATGCGTTGACATTCCCCTTTTTTTCATTCTAGTTAGAGATGAAGAAGCTTAGAGATACAATAAATTATCTGTGACTAACTCCCCCTTTCTTTGTTTTGTTCTTGACTGTCATTTTTTTAGGAAAAAAAGAAGATTTGCCCGGAACGAAACTCGGGTTTAGGCTGAATTAAATTAATAGAGGGAGAACAGAAAGAAAAGGGGTCGAGGACAACAAAAGCATACAAGATACTTAATTAAATTTAATACTGGTACTAATTTGACTTTAATTGATAGTTAGAAATCGTTGTATTACTTATTATTTTATTATTTCTCTATTGATTGCAAGCAATGAAATATTTCAGAATTGGATTTATTTCGAGTCAGCAACTTCTTTTTTCTTCTTGTTTCGGGTTGAAAATGGAAGAGTTGAGTGAATCCAAAAAAAGGGGGGAGGTTCATGGCCAAGAGTAAAGATGTGAGAGTCAGAGTTATTTTGGAATGTAACAGTTGTGTCCGAAACGAGATTAATAAGAAATCCCGGGGTATTTCCAGATATATTACTCAAAAGAATCGACACAATACGCCTAGTCGATTGGAATTGAGAAAATTTTGTCCCTATTGTTACAAGCATACGATTCATGGGGAGATAAAGAAATAGATAAAATGTAACGCGTGTGTAACCCCTCCAAGGAACAGGAATAAATTACATAAACATAATAATTACATAATAATATATATAAATAAACTATAAAAATAAAAACAACCAAATCCTATTTCGGTCGAATCCCAAATTAAATTAGAATTAAGAAATAGGATTTTAAAGATAAGGAATAAACCATGGATAAATCCAAGCGACTTTTTCTTAAATCCAAGCGATCTTTTCGTAGGCGTTTGCCCCCAATTGGGTCGGGGGATCGAATTGATTATAGAAACATGAGTTTAATTAGTCGATTTATTAGTGAACAAGGAAAAATATTATCTAGACGAGTGAATAGATTGACGTTGAAACAACAACGATTAATTACTATTGCTATAAAACAAGCTCGTATTTTATCTTTGTTACCTTTTCTTAATAACGAGAAACAATTTGAGAGAACTGAGTCGACTCCTAGAACTACGGGTCCTCGAACTAGAAATAAATAGATAGGCCTATTCCTCAATTGCAATTGAATAAAAATTCTCCAATCCGAACCTCAACTCCGATTGATTTTTTGTTCGAAAAATTCGATAATCCAGATTGGATTGTCACGTTGTAAGAAAAAAGGCGTAAGGTAAAGAAAGTAAAAAAGATTTCTTCTTTTTTTTATTGAAGCGTGTTCATTCATTTTGACTATATTTATCTATTTATACTCTACCTTCCCGGAGCTCATTCTCCGGGGGCTCCGTTTAAGTCATTACGGTGTATTCCTTCCAATCTCCTTATTTAATGATCTTATTGGAAATCATGTAAAGACAATTCGTATTTGATATGGCTATTTGTGCAAGCATTTTACGATTAATAAGCGACTTCCTTTTGTACATATCATGTATCGATCTACTATAAGTATAGGATACCCCTATCTCACGAATTGCTGCATTTATCCGAGTGATCCACAAACGACGAAAATTTCTCTTTTGCCTGCCCCTATCCCGATGAGCAGAAACTAAGGCTCTCATTTTCTGTTGAATAGTACTTCGAGTAAGTCTTGAATGAGTCCCTCGAAAGGTTGATGCAAATAAACGAATTTTTGTTCTACGTCTCCGAGCTATATACCCTCGTCTAATTCTGGTCATTGAATCAAATGAAACTTTGATGAATAACTAATTGATTTATTTTCTTTCAGTCATTCTTTTCTCCTTTCCTGGTCTATTAATAACAAAACGGATTCTTCCGATGTATAAAAAAAATTCCAATGGCTTTTGCTACTATGACCTTCCCAACCACGATTTTTTCCAGGCATTTTACCCCGAAATAAGGAAATTGTATTGATACTATACTAGGTATCAACAAAGAACAAAATAGTAAATTGTAAATTAAGTTAAGTATTGAGTATAAAGTATCAATAAATAGTAAAGGTAAATACATAAAAAAAAAGAAATAGTGGGTTCCGTCGTTTCTATGGTTGCTTCTTAAACGGTGAGGTCCTCTCTATACACCGGAGCCCCTCCCTTCATTTAATCAATGTTATTAGTAACTTGTACAGTTCACATTCTTTGACTCTACCCATGAATTATCCAGTAATAGGTCATTTCACAATGAGATCTACCCATACAGTAACGGTATTTAATTACAAAGGTTGGCTAGGTAGCTGACCCTATTAGTCCGTTCTTGCAAGAGTGGGAGCATAATTCTTTTACTTCTTAAATACTATTTTCCCCCGCTTAATGGATAACCATTTGCTACCAATGGGGAATTGCTTCTCATCTCCAATTGAGGTGATTGGATTTGCACCAATAGAAACCATAAATTTCATACACAATGGAGGTTTGTTTTTTTAGATTCATATTCATATATTGTATTGAATGGAATTCTTCCATCCTATTTATTGGTGCTGGTTATTGATACTGGAAAAACTTTTCCTTTATTTTGTTCCAGCTCATGATCTGAACGAGTCGCACATACACCCTAGTACATGTTCCTCGACGCTGAGGACATCCCCGAAGAGCGGGGGATTTTGTTACATTTTTTATTGGCTGTCTTGTGTTTCTAATAAGTTGTTTAATGGTTGGCATGCTAAATCGAATGTATATAAAAGGTCTGGTTTAGATCAATCCTAACCAGATGATTATAAATTATTTCTCTTTTTTTTTTACCTTATTTTACCCCGGTAAGCAGATAAAATATTAAAGTTAGGTTCATCCGAATTATGGTTCAAAATGGAATCGCGGATTTACGTGAAATCCCCGGCATTTTCGGCCGCTACAAGATCAACAATTCCATGAGCTTGGGCTTCTGTTGCTGACATAAAAACATCCCTTTCCATGTCTTCGGATACAACCCATAAGGGTTTGCCTGTTCTTTGTACATAAACCCTTGTAAGGGTTTCGCGGAGTTTCAGCAGTTCTTCCGCTTCTAGGATAAATTCTCCTGTTTGTGCCTTATAAAAAGAACTAGCAGGTTGGTGGATCATTACCCTGATGATATAACATAATGAATGGTTCCTCGATCTCGTACGATCGGACGAAGGAAAGCGATAAAGAATAACAAGAAAAGAATAAAATAAGAATAGATATATAATTGAACAACCGTACAGGCATTTTTTGTGCATACGGCTCCACAATGGAATTTACTTTCAGTCGAGCAAAAAGAGAAATAAGATCCATCAGATCCCAATCGTTAAGTGATCCATTTACCAACCTTCTTTTCGGGGGGGTTAAAAAATACTATGATGGTCCCGTTGCTTTCTATATTTATCATTTATCTCGTATGTGATTCAGCAATCCCAAAGTTTCTTTTTGATCCGATCAAAATAAGTAAAAAAAAAAATGATCATTTTTTTTTTAGTACTCTTTCATATTTCATAACATAAATATTGGAAAGAGACTTCTGGTGTGAAAACAAAAAAAGTTTGTGACGCTGAAATGAACCCCGGATAGATAAGATCAAATCGGAGATACCTTTTGTCTCATATTACTCGCCCGATATATAATCTCATGTTATGAAAAAACAATAATGGTTTGTTCATATCGAACTCAAAGTGCCATGCTATTATTACTTTCTATTCTTATTCATATTACATGTCGCGAAGGCATAGTCTTATTTTTTCTCTCAAATAAAAAAACTCATTGGCGCCAAGCGTGAGGGAATGCTATACGTTTGGTAATTTCTCCTCCGACCAGGATAAAAGATCCCATTGAAGCGGCTAATCCCATGCATATTGTATGTACATCTGGTAGCACAAATTGCATAGTATCATAAATAGCTACTCCGGGTATTACCCACCCGCCGGGAGAGTTTATAAACAAATAAAGATCCCGGGTCTCATCTTCTATACTGAGATATACCATGAGACCAATAAGTTGGTTTGAGATCTCGCTATTAA